TACTTTGGCTGGATTATTTGTAACTGCATATTTACAATACAGGCGTGGCGACCAGTTGGATCTTTGATTAATAAACATCTCTTTTTTGATTGACCTCCTCCTTTCTTTAATATTCAGGAGGTCAAATTTAGATTGCCGTTCCAGTTAGTGCTTCAACTGAATTCGATCGAAGAAGATCCGAATCACGCTCTGTAGGATTTGAACCTACGACATCGGGTTTTGGAGACCCACGTTCTACCGAACTGAACTAAGAGCGCTTTCTTATCATAAAACAAAAGACTGTAAAGAAAAGGATTGGCCCCAATACATCTTGTATGCATACACTATATAGTATCATAACAATGATAGATTTTATATGATATGTCCAATGTGACTTGATCTCAAAAAATCCCTCGTTACTGCCCCTTTGAGCAGTAATAGGTAGGGATGACAGGATTTGAACCCGTGACATTTTGTACCCAAAACAAACGCGCTACCAAGCTGCGCTACATCCCTTCCATTGGTCTACAGTGTCATTGTAGAGAATTCTTGTCTTGTTTTCCACATCGTTATCTCCTCTATTCAAATCCATAATTTTTATGTCCATTTCGTCTTTTTGGTCTCATTTAACATATAATAATAGTAAAATACTTTGATCTATATGAAAAATGGAATGGAACCCCTAGGAAAAATAAATGAGTCTTTTGGGGGAATATTGGGGAAGAAAGGACGTTTTTTCTGTATTTAACAAAAAGTAAATCTTATTCACTGGATGATTGTACATTTCAATATGTTTCTGTATTACAATAAAATGAAGGAGGTTTTTCAATGCGAGATCTAAAAACATATCTTTCCGTAGCACCGGTACTAAGTACTCTATGGTTCGGTTCTTTGGCAGGTTTATTGATAGAGATTAATCGTTTTTTCCCGGATGCGTTGACGTTCCCCTTTTTTTCATTCTAGTTATTGACGTGGGAAGGAATAAAGAAGATTAGAGATACAATTAAATACCAGCCCCCTCTTTTCTCTTTTTTCCCTTTTTAGAATAAGGGAGGAAAGAGAAAGAATAAAAGTGCATTCAACAGCTGCGAGACTCGGGTTCAGGTTGGAATTAAATTAATATGAAATTTCTCTGGAAGTAGAATAAAAACTGCGGTTCTAGGGAAAGAGTATTATACAGGATACTTATATGAAATACTGTACTGGGATTTGAAATCTAGTTTAGAAATCTTTCTATCTTATTTGCTATATTGATTTCTATCTTATTTGCTATATTGATTGTAGTCAAATCTTGCATAAGAAGATAGAAAGTTACAAATTCTATTTTTTCCTTCCTTTCTTCTTTTTCGTTTCGGATTGAAAGAGGAAGAGTTGACTAAATGAAAAATCCAAAGGAGGTTCATGGCCAAGGGTAAAGATGTGCGAATACCGGTTCTTTTGGAATGTACCGCTTGTGTTCGAAACGGTGTTAATAAGGCATCAACGGGCATTTCCAGATATATTACTCAAAAGAACCGGCACAATACGCCTAATCGATTGGAGTTGCTAAAATTCTGTCCATATTGTTACAAACATACGATTCACGGGGAGGTAAAGAAATAGATCGAACCGAGCACCTGCGCCCTTATCTTACAAGGAAACGGAAAAATGACATTATATATATATAACATATTTAACATAGTTAAAGATAATTATAAACAAACCAAATCCTATTTTTTTATTCTAATTAGAGATACGGCTGAAATAGGATTTTAGGGGTAAGAAATAAACTAACCAAACCATGGATAAATCCAAGCGAACTTTTCTTAAATCCAAGCGATCTTTTCGTAGGCGTTTGCCCCCGATCCAATCGGGGGATCGAATTGATTATAAAAACATGAGTTTAATTAGTCGATTTATTAGTGAACAGGGGAAAATATTATCTAGACGAGTGAATAGATTGACCTTGAAACAACAACGATTAATTACTATTGCTATAAAACAAGCTCGTATTTTATCTTTGTTACCTTTTCTTAATAATGAGAAACAATTTGAAAGAACCGAGTCGACCACTAGAACTCCTAGTTTTAGAGCCAGAAAAAGATAGGTTTACTCTTCACTTGAATTCGAATTCCCATCCGAACTCAAACGGGGATTGATCTTTTGTTGGAAAAATCCAAGAATCTGGATTGAATTCTTGTGTCGTAAGAAAAAAAGAATAATCTGGGAAGAAGAAATTTTTTTATTGAGCGTGTTGATTCATATTTATTTTGACTACTTTCTCATATTTTATCATATTCTATTCATTTTTATTCGACCTTCCCGGAGTTCATTCTCCGGGCAACTCCGCTTAACCGGTGGATCCCTTCCAACCTACTTCTTTTATGATCTCATTGGAAATCATATAAAGACAATTCCTATTTGATATAGCTATTTGTGCAAGTATTTTACGATTAAGAAGCAACTGTCTCTTGTACAGACCGTTTATTAATCTACTATAACTATAGCATACCCCCATTTCACGAATTGCTGCATTTATTCGAGTGATCCACAAACGACGAAAATTGATTTTTTGCCTATCCCTATCCCGATGAGCCGAAACCAAAGCCCTTATTTTTTGTTGAGTAATAGTTCGAGTAAGTCTTGAATGAGCCCCCCGAAAGCTTGATGCAAATAAACGAATTTTTGTTCTACGTCTCCGAGCGATATATCCCCGTCTAATTCTGGTCATTGAATAAATGAAACTTTCACGAATAACTAATAGATTTCCTTTCTTTCAGTTATTCTTTTGCCCCTTTCCTAGTATATTAATAACAAAACGGATTTTTCCAATGTATAAACTAAAAATTCCAACGGCTTTGGCTACTATAACCTTCCCAACCACGATTTTTTATTTTTTATAGGTGTTTCACCTCGAAATACAAAATTGTACTATACTAGGTATTAAAAATAAAAAAAATAGCAATGATAAAGAAATAGTGGATTCCATCGTTTCTATGGTTACTTCTTAAACGGTGAGGTCTTCTCTATACACCGGAGCCTTTACTTCATTTAATCAATGTTATTGCTAACTTGTATAGTTCACATTCTTTGGCTCTACCCATGAATTATCCAGTAATAGGTCTTTCACAACGAGCTCTACCTATACAGTAACGGTATTTAATTATGAAGGTTGGCTGGGTAGCTGACCCTGTTAGTCCGTTCTTGCAAGAGGGGTCTATATTAACTAAGATTTCCTCCGCTTAATGGATAAAAATTTGCTACCAATGGAGAATTACTTCTCATCTTGAATTGAGGTGAGTGGATTTACACCAATAGAAACCATAAATTTCATACACAATAAAAGGGATATGCTCCATTTTCTTATTTTTAGATAGGAAATGCAGTTCGTTTTTCCGTTCTATCCTATTTGATCATGGATATTCGAACATTGTTCTCTTTCCTTTGTTCTAATTCATGATCTGAACGAGTCGCACATACACCCTAGTACATGTTCCTCGACGCTGAGGGCATCCCCGAAGCGCGGGGGATTTTGTGACATTTCTAATTGGCTGTCTTGTGTTTCTAATAAGTTGTTTAATTGTTGGCATGTTGAATCATATACATAATGGGCTGGTTTAGATCGATCCTAACCGCATGATTATGAATTCCTTTTATTCAATAGAATAGTAAATAAAAGTCTAGAATATTAATATGAAAATTGGCAGGGGTAATTTCAAATCACGAATTGACGCGAAATCCAGGCTATTGTCATTCAACCGCCACAAGATCAACAATTCCATAAGCTTGGGCCTCTGTTGCTGACATAAAAATATCCCTTTCCATGTCTTCGGAGACAACCCATACGGGTTTGCCTGTTCTTTGTACATAAACCCTTGTTAGGGTTTCACGTAGTTTCAGCAGTTCTCCCACTTCCAGGATGAATTCTCCCGTTGCTACTTCAGAAAAAGAACCAGCAGGTTGATGGATCATTACCCTGATGATATAAGATAATAAAAGGTTTCTCTATTTCGCATGATGAGGGGAAGATAAAAGAATAAAAGATAGAATCGAATAACCGTACGGGCATTATGCATTGCATACGGCTCTAAAAATTGACCCTTACCTTGAATAAAGAAAAAAATAGGATCGATCAGACCCCGATCGGTAAATGATCAACTTACCACCCTTCCTTTCGGAGGAATTAAAAAATACTATGATGGCTCCGTTGCTTTATATATTTATTATATTTTTTTGTCTGTGATTTGTCTGTGATTCAGCAATCCCAAAGTTGCTTTTTTATTTGATCAAATAAACTAAGGAAAAAAGAATCTTGTTTTTTTTTTTTTTTCACTCTAATTGTTAAGAGACCTTTGGTGTGAAAAAAGTTTGTGACGCTGAACTGGACTTCCGATAAGAAAATCGGAAATACCTTTTTCTCATATTACTCTCTCGATACATAATCTAATGTTTTGAAAACAAAATTTCTTATATCGAATTCAAAGTGCCATGCTATTATTACTTAATATTCATATTTCATATGGCGAAGGCATAGTCTTCTTTTTTCTCTCAAATAAAAGCCTCATTGACGCCAAGCGTGAGGGAATGCTATACGTTTGGTAATTTCTCCTCCGACCAGGACAAAAGATCCCATTGAAGCGGCTGCTCCTATGCATATTGTATGTATATCTGGTTGCACAAATTGCATAGTATCATAAAGGGCCACCCCCGGTATTACCCATCCGCCAGGAGAGTTTATAAACAAATACAGATCTTTGGTCTGATCCTCGATACTGAGATATATCATAAGACCAATAAGTTGATTCGAGATCTCGCTATCAACCTCTTGACCTAAAAAAAGTAATCTTTCTCGATAAAGTCGGTTGATTAGGGTAAAATTTTATCCCTTCGGAACCGTACAGGCGCCTTTTAACGCATACGGTTCAAAAAAAAAAAAAGAATCAATGTGTAGATTCCAATCCTTTTTATTTTTTCATAGAAAGTTCCTTCTAACTTAAAAAAAGGATTTCTTTGATTTTTCACTAAACACGAGTTTGTCTTCC